AGATAATAAATTCGGTCATAGTGGTCGGACTTTATTATGGATTTTTGACGACATTCTCCATAGGGCCCTCTTATTTCTTCCTTCTCCGAGCTCGGGTTATGGAAGAAGGCGCCGAGAAGGAGGTATCAGCAACAACAGGTTTTATTGCAGGTCAGCTTATAATGTTCATATCAATCTATTATGCGCCTCTGCATCTATCATTGGGTAAACCTCATACAATAACGGTCCTAGTTCTACCATATCTTTTGTTTCATTTCTTCTGGAACAATCACAAAAACTTTTTTGATTCCGGATCCAGATCTACTACCGGAAATTCAATGCGTAATTTCAGTATTCAGTGTATATTCTTGAATAATTTCATTTTTCAATTATCCAACAATTGCATTTTACCAAGTTCAACACTAGCCAGATTAATCAACATTTATATGTTTCGATACAACAACAAGATGTTATTTGTAACAAGTAGTTTTGTTGGTTGGTTAATTGGTCACATTTTATTCATCAAATGGGTTGAATTGGTATTATTCTGGATACGACAAAATCATTTGATTAGATCGAATAAGTACCTTGTCTCAGAATTGAAAAACTCTAGGTCTCGAATTTTTAGTATTCTATTATTTATCACCTGTATCTACTATTTAGGCAGAATGCCATTGCCTCTTGTCACTAAGAAACTGAAAAAAACTTCAAAAAGGGAAGAAAGGGGTAAAAAAGAGGAAGAAACAGGTGTAGGAATGTTCGAAAAGGGGACTAACCAGCAACAAGAGGGATCCGTCAAAGAAGACCCTTCCCTTTGTTTGGAAGAAAGGGAGGGTCTGGACAAAATAGATGAAACGGAACAAATCCAAGTTAATTTGAATGGAAAGGAAAAAACAAAGGATGAATTCAACAAAGAGAAATACTCTAAGAATAGCCAAATTTGTGAAAATGATTATCTTGATTTTCATCAAGACAATTTTGATTTTGAGTTAAAAAAAAAAAAAGAGAAAGAAGAGAAAAATGTCTTCTGGTTTGAAAAACCCCTTGTGACTCTTCTTTTCGACTATAAACGGTGGAATCGTCCATTGCGTTATATAAAAAATGATCTGTTTGAAAACGCCGTAAGAAATGAAATGTCACAATCTTTTTTTTATATATGTCAAAGTGATGGAAAACCAAAAATATCTTTTACATATCTGCCCAGCTTGTCAACATTTTTGGAAATGATACAACAGAGGATGCTCTTGTGCATGACAGAAAAGAGATCCTATGAAGAGTTATATAATAATTGGGTTTCTACCAATAACGAAAAGCAAAAAAATCTCAGTAATGAACTGTTTAATCGAATAGCGGTTATAGACAAGGGGTTTCTTGTTATGGATGTACTCGAAAAAAGGATCAGATTGTGCAATGATGAGAATGAACAAGAATGCTTGCCGAAAATATATGATCCTTTTTTGAACGGATCCTATCGTGGAACAATTAAAGAATTGTACTCACGTTCAAGCATGAACGAGTATTTAATACCTTCGATAGAAGATCCCAGAGACACTCTTTGGATAAATAAACTTCATGATATCTTTCCTAGTCATTCTAAAGAATTGAAAAAAAAAAAAGATATACGAAAGTCATTAGTGAAATTGAAAGACATTGACCTATTATCAGCTCCCACAAGTGAATTTTATGGGGAATCCATTACTAAAATGAAAGATACTTTTTTACTTTCAGAACAAGGAAGGGATAATTCGCAAAAGAAATCAAAAATTTTATTCGATATAATTAAACCACATTTGAATAAACCAAATTCCAATGACCAAATAGTTCGAAAAAAACAGATTGGAAAAAGAATAAAGGAAATAAAAAAAAAAATTATTCAGTGGTCATACAAATTGATTGATGATTTAGAAGAACAGGAAGAAGAAGAAGAGGCAACTGAGGATCGTGGTATTCGTTCACGAAAAGCCAAACGTGTAGTGATTTTTACTGATAACGAAACGAATAAAAATAACACCAGTAATCGTGATCAAGTAGACGAGGTGGCTTTGATACGTTATTCACAACAATCAGATTTTCGTCGAGACATAATTAAAGGATCCATGCGTGCTCAAAGACGGAAAACAGTTACTTGGAAGCTGTTTCAAACAACAGTACATTCGCCACTTTTTTTGGACCGAATAGACAAAATTTTTGTTTTATCTTTTGATATCGATCGAATGTTGAATTTCATTTTCAGGAATTGGATAGTGGAGGGCACAGAATTCCGAATTCCAGATTCGGAAGAGCAAGAGGCAAAAGATAAAAATAAAAAGGAAAATGAACGTATAACAATAGCAGAAACTTGGGATACCGTTCTATTTGCTCAAGCAATAAGGGGTTATATGTTAGTAACTCAGTCAATTCTTAGAAAATATCTAGTATTGCCTTCATTGATAATAGCCAAAAATATTGGGCGTATGCTAGTATTTCAACCTGCCGAATGGCATGAAGATTTGAAAGAGTGGAATAGAGAAATGCATGTTAAGTGCACTTATAATGGTGTTCAATTATCAGAAAAAGAATTTCCAAAAGATTGGTTAACCGACGGGATTCAGATAAAGATCCTATTTCCTTTCTGTCTAAAACCGTGGCATCGAGCTAAGCTACAATCTCAAGATTCAATAAAAAATAAAGAGAAAAACCAAAATTTTTGTTTTTTAACAGTTTGGGGAATGGAAGCAGAACTACCCTTTGGTTCTCCCCGAAAAGGACCTTCCTTTTTTGAGCCTATTTGGAAAGAACAAAAAAAAAAACTTAGAAAAGTAAAAACTAAAAGTTTTCTAGCTCTAAAAATGATAAAAGAAAGAACAAAGTGGTTTAGAAAAGTATCAAACGAAAAAAAAGAATGGGTTACAAAAAAATTTCAATTTATAAAAAAAATAATGAAAGAACTTACAAAAAGAAATTCCATTTCATTATTTGAATTGAAAGAAATATCTGAATCGAATTCAAATAGAAATAAAACGAAAAAATTATTGATAATAAGCAATAAAATGATTCCGGAATTGTCCATTCAAATTCGATCGACTGATTCGACAAATTATTCACTGACAGAAAAAAAAAAGAAAGATATGGCTGATAGAACAAATACAATCCGAAATCAAATCGAAAAAATAACAAAAGAGAAGAAAAATGTATTTATAACTACAGATATAAACATTCGTCCTAACGAAACAACTTGGGATGATAAAAGATTAGAACAGTCAAAAATTTTTTTGCAGATAGTAAAAAGAGGAAGGGCCCGACTAATACGTAAATATCACCATTTTTGGAAATTTTGTATTGAAAAGATATACATAGATATCTTTTTACGTATCATTAATATTCCTAGAAGGAATATACAAATTTTACTTCAATCAAAAAAAAAAATGACTGATAAATACAGTTACAATGATAAAACAAATAAAAATCCAATTCATTTTATTTCGACTATAAATAGAAAAGGATCAATTTCTAAGACTACTAATACTAGTAATAAATCGCGGGTTTTGTGTGACCTCTCTTCTTTGTCACAAGCATATGTATTTTACAAATTATCACAAATACAAGTTAGTAACAAGCATTACTTGAAATCCTTATTTCAATATCATGGAACAATTCCTTTTATTAAGGCTAAAATAAAGATTTTTTTTGAAACACAAGGAATATTTGATTACGAATCAAGACATAACAATTTTCAAAATTTTGGAATGAATGAATGGCAAAGCTGGTTAATGGGTAATGATCAATATCAATACGATTTATCTCAAACTAACTGGTCTGGATTAGTATCGCATAAATGGCGAAATAAAATAAATCAAAATTTGGCAAACTCAACAAATTTTGATTTATATAAAAAAGAGCCATTAATTCATTACGAAAAGAAAAATAATTATGTAGTGAATTCATTACCGAGCCGAAGAGAGAAATTAAAAAACTACAAATATGATCTTTTATCAAATAAATATATTCATTATGAATATAAGAGTAGCTCATCTTTTTATGGGTTACCATTACAAGTAAATCGGGTCCATGGGATTTTCTATAATTATAATCCATATAATTCTGAAATTTGTGATTTGTCGGGCGATATAGATCTTAGTAATTATCTAAGAAAAGATTATGTTATTGATAGAGATCAAAATCCGGATAGAAAATATCTTGATTGGAGAACTCTTAATTTTTGTCTTAGAAAAACGAGCAATATTGCAGAATGGACAAATATAGATATAGGAGCCAGCACCAACATTACTAAAAAAATTAAGTCTCAGATTAATTATTATCAAATAATAGACCAAATGGAAAAAAAGAAAACGGATAATAAGGGTTTTATGAATCGAGAGATTCATAAACAAATTGACTCAGCCAACCAAATAAAAATATTTTTTGACTGGATGGGAATGAATGAAGAAATACTAAATTGGTCTATATCAAATCGCGAACTTTGGTTTTTCCCAGAATTTCTATTACTTTATGATGCATATAAAAGAAAACCTTGGATCATACCACTAAATTTGCTTCTTTTAAAATTTAAATTGAATATAAATGAAAAGCAAAAAAAAGATCTTCATATATCATATAATCAAAACAAATCTCTTGAATTAGAGAATAGAAATCAAGAAGAAAAACAACAGCGCGTCCGAGGAGATCTTGTATCATATGCACAAAAGGAAAAGAATTCTGGATCTGATCGATTAAAAAAACAAAAAGATGGTAAAGAAGATTTTGATAGATCAAACATTCAAAAGAACCTAAATAAAAAGAAATCTAAGAGCAACATAGGAGCAGAATTGGATTTCTTCCTGAAAAAATATTTTCTTTTTCAATTGAGATGGGATAATTCCTTTAACCAAAAAATAATCAACAATATTAAGATATATTGTCTACTCCTTAGATTGAAAAATCCAAAGGAAATTGCGATATCCTCTATTCAAAGAGACGAAATGAGTCTGGATGTAATGCTGATTCCGAAGGCTACAACTCTTATAAAATTAATAAAAAGAAAACTGTTGCTTATTGAGCCAGCTCGGCTATCCATAAAATGGGATGGACAGTTTATCATGTACCAAACCATAGCGATGTTGCAGGTGCATAAGAGTAAGTACCAAACATGCAAAAAAAAAATAAATCTTGATAACAAAGGTCTTACTGAATCTATTACACGACATAAAATTTTGTTTGGGAATCGAGACGAAAATAATTATGATTTTCTTGTTCCTGAAAATATTTTATCTCCCAGACGTCGGAGAGAATTGAGAATTCAAATTTGTTTAAATTCGAGAAATTTGAAGGTTGGGAATAGAAACCAAGAATTTTCCAATGAAAACAGTACAAGAAACTGTGATCCAATTTTTTATGAAGATAAAAATCTTGATGTAGATATAAATAATTTTTTAAAATTCAAATCCTTTCTTTGGCCCAATTATCGATTAGAAGATTTAGCTTGTATGAATCGCTATTGGTTTGATACCAATAATGGTAGTTGTTTCAGTATGTCAAGAATACATATGTATCCATGATTGATAATTAGGTAATGGTACATTTACATGGATGAAATGTCCTATCTGGTAATGTGGTATATGAAGACAAATAAATATACAAATGTTTTGTGTTATATTTTATTCAGGTACATGATATTGATTTAATGGCTTTATTTTCTCTTATCTTCGGTCTAAACTTTTTCTTTTGTGGGTTAGAAAGATACTAGCTCTTTTATCTATATATATCTAAAGAATTTAAAAATTTTATTATTATTGAATTGATTCACTTTTTTATAAAAAAGTGAATCAATTCAGTTTGTTGTGTATAACAAATAAAGAATACTTGGGACTATTATTAGTGATCAGTAAATCCATATTTGTATTTGTAAAAAAGAGGAAAATTTCTTATGATAAAAAACTTATTCGTTTCAGCTATTTCGCAAGAAGAAAAAAAAGAAAACAGGGGGTCCGTTGAATTTCAAGTATTTAGTTTCACCAATAAAATACGTAGACTTACTTCCCATTTGGAATTACACAGAAAAGACTTTTTATCTCAGAGAGGTCTACGAAAAATTCTGGGAAAACGTCAACGGCTGTTGTCTTATTTGTCAAAGAAAAATAAAGTACGTTATAAAGAATTAATTAGTAATTTGAGTATTCGGGAGTCAAAAACTCGTTAATTTAATTTGAAGATTATATTTGATTTATTCGATTTATATTATACTTAAAATTCAATAAAACTTTTGAATTTTGATGAACTTTATTTCGTTTTGAGCAATCCGTAGAATAATGAATTGGGGAAAAAATAGATGACTGTACAAACTACAAGAAAAGATCTCATGATAGTCAATATGGGTCCTCAACATCCATCAATGCATGGTGTTCTTCGACTCGTCGTTACTCTAGATGGGGAAGATGTTATTGACTGTGAACCCATATTGGGTTATTTACACAGAGGGATGGAAAAAATTGCGGAAAATCGAACAATTATACAATATCTTCCTTATGTAACACGCTGGGATTATTTAGCGACTATGTTTACAGAGGCAATAACGGTAAATGGACCAGAACAGTTGGGAAATATTCAAGTACCAAAAAGAGCAAGCTATATTAGAATAATTATGTTAGAACTGAGTCGTATAGCTTCTCATTTATTATGGCTTGGCCCTTTTCTGGCAGATATTGGTGCGCAGACTCCTTTCTTTTATATTTTCCGAGAAAGAGAATTAATATATGACCTATTCGAATCTGCCACAGGTATGCGAATGATGCATAATTATTTCCGTATCGGAGGGGTCGCTGCGGATCTACCTTATGGCTGGATAGACAAATGTTTGGATTTCTGTGATTATTTTTTAACAGGGGTTACTGAATATCAAAAGCTTATTACGCGCAATCCCATTTTTTTGCAACGAGTTGAAGGAGTGGGTATTATTGGTGGAGAAGAAGCAATAAATTGGGGTTTATCAGGACCAATGCTACGAGCTTCCGGAATTCAATGGGATCTTCGTAAAGTCGATCATTATGAGTGTTACGACGAATTTGATTGGGAAGTACAGTGGCAAAAAGAAGGAGATTCATTAGCTCGTTATTTAGTACGAATTAGTGAAATGACGGAATCCATAAAGATTATTCAACAAGCTCTGGAAGGAATTCCGGGGGGGCCCTATGAGAATTTAGAGATACGTCGCTTTGATAGAGCAAAGGATTCCGAATGGAATGATTTTGATTATCGATTCATTAGTAAAAAACCTTCACCCACTTTTGAATTATCTAAACAAGAGCTTTATGTGAGAGTAGAAGCTCCAAAGGGAGAATTGGGGATTTTTTTAGTAGGAGATCAGAGTGTTTTTCCCTGGAGATGGAAAATTCGCCCACCCGGTTTTATTAATTTGCAAATTCTTCCTCAGTTAGTTAAAAGAATGAAATTGGCCGATATTATGACAATACTAGGTAGTATAGATATTATTATGGGAGAAGTTGATCGTTGAAATGATAATTGATACGACAAAACTACAAGCTATCAATTCTTTTTCCAGATCGGAATCCTTAAAAGAAGTTTACGGACTCGTATGGTTACTTGTTCCCACTTTTACTCTTGTATTGGGAATCATAATAGGGGTGCTAGTAATTGTATGGTTGGAAAGGCAAATATCTGCAGGGGTACAACAACGTATTGGACCCGAATACGCGGGTCCTTTGGGAATTCTTCAAGCTCTAGCAGACGGTACCAAATTACTTTTCAAAGAAGATCTTCTTCCATCTAGAGGAGATATTCGTTTATTCAGTATCGGGCCATCTATAGCGGTGATATCCATTTTACTAAGTTATTTAATAATTCCTTTTGGCTATCACCTTGTTTTAGCTGATCTCAGTATAGGGGTTTTTTTATGGATTGCTATTTCCAGTATTGCTCCTATTGGACTTCTTATGTCAGGATATGGATCAAATAATAAATATTCCTTTTTAGGTGGTCTACGAGCTGCTGCTCAATCAATTAGTTATGAAATACCATTAACTCCATGTGTGTTATCAATATCTCTATGTGCGATTCGTTGGGACATTACTTTATTTTTACCTACCTTTTTTCGTTCTAGGAAAAGTGGAATGTATTGAATATCTATCCTCTTTTTTTTATTGGAGCAATGAATTAAACCAGATAGTTATATGAGTGAAACAAAACAGCTTATAAATTGGCAGTAAAAAGATTGAGTCTCATTCCCTAGGTACAAGAGTTAAACGTACGTAAATATAATACAGTAGAACCAATCAAATTACCCCAAGATTAGTTGATTAGTTATCATATCCTAGTTTGAAGCGGGTACAAAAGATCAACTGTATGGGTTTTTTTTTGTACGTATTACCCCGGGGGTCTAATAAAATTTAGTGGAAGATTAGGAATACTAAGGTACACAAAGGATTAGTAATGTAGATAATGTAAGTAAGTTATCCAAAGGGGTATTTCTGCAAAATAAAAAAGGAATACTAATGGGACTTAAAATTGGTAGAAATGATCAAGCAGTACTTCCCCACGATCCCGATTCAGAGTATGCTCCTATCCACTAATTAACAAATTACTATCAGGAACGAAGTAATCCTTTTTCGATATATCTATATTTCATTTATGGATTGGAATCTTAATACACGGATAGAATTCTTGTCATTATTCATGAACTGAATTATGAATTAATAGAATATCTAATTCTTCGTTGTAATTAAAAGAAATGAATCAAAATAAATAGCTATTGATACAAGACAATCCAATGAGTATTTTAGTGAAGTGTTAAATTATTACTAAACAAAAAATTATAAAGGATGAGATCAATTCAGAAGCATTTTTTATTATAGCAGACAGAATTGCATTGGTCTAATTTGGGACTCTTAGATGTATCTTCATCCACCTATACTATCGAGATAATATTGAAACAGTCCTTAGATTTATTTGTGGCCATCGAGGAGCCGTATGAAGCTTAAGTCTCATGTACGGTTTTGCAATAGCGATGGGAATAGTAATATTATCACCGACTATAATTATCTAACAGTTCAAGTACAGTTGATATAGTTGAGGCGCAGTCAAAATATGGTTTTTGGGGTTGGAATCTGTGGCGCCAACCTATAGGGTTTACCGTTTTTTTCATTTCTTCACTAGCAGAGTGCGAACGATTACCTTTTGATTTACCAGAAGCAGAGGAAGAATTAGTAGCGGGTTATCAAACTGAATATTCAGGTATAAAATTTGGTTTATTTTATGTTGCTTCCTATCTAAATCTACTAGTTTCTTCGTTATTTGTAACCATTCTTTACTTGGGAGGCTGGAATCTATCTATTCCATACATAGTAATTTTTGAGCTTTTAGGAATAAATGAAATGGGTGGAGTCTTTGGAATGACAATTGGTACTTTTATTACATTAGTTAAAGCTTATTTGTTCTTGTTCATTTCTATCACAACAAGATGGACGTTACCGAGAATGCGAATGGACCAACTATTAAATCTTGGGTGGAAATTTCTTTTACCTATCTCTTTAGGCAATCTATTATTGACAACCTCTTCCCAACTTTTTTCGCTGTAAAGTCATAGGATATTCATTCTAAATTCAGAACTTCTCTCAAACAAGAGAAAGAAACATCCCAATTTTTATTGATATTCAAGATATGTTCCCTATGGTAACTGGGTTCATGAATTATGGACAACAAACGGTACGAGCTGCAAGGTATATCGGTCAAAGTTTTATGATTACTTTATCTCACGCGAATCGTTTACCTGTAACTATCCAATATCCTTATGAAAAAGTGATCACATCAGAGCGTTTCCGTGGACGAATCCACTTTGAATTTGATAAATGCATTGCTTGTGAAGTATGTGTTCGGGTATGCCCTATAGATCTCCCCGTTGTTGATTGGAAATTGGAAACCAATATTCGAAAGAAACGATTGCTTAATTATAGTATTGATTTCGGAATCTGTATATTTTGTGGTAACTGCGTTGAGTATTGTCCAACGAATTGTTTATCAATGACTGAAGAATACGAGCTTTCGGCGTATGATCGTCACGAGTTGAATTATAATCAAATTGCTTTGGGTCGGTTACCAATGTCAGTGATTGGAGATTACACAATTCGAACAATTACGAATTCAACTCAACTAAAACGAGCCACGGGTAAACTACTTGATTCAAAAACAATTACTAATTATTAAATTAAGATTTTATTTTAATCTAAATGTAGTAAAAGAAAGCTTCTTTCATTTTATCAATAACTCAGAATCCGAAGATAGATATAGTAAGAATTCAAATTTGTTTTGGATTGAAATTCAGAAAATCGATTCATATCGGTTAGTTATATATATGGATATTTGTGATTCTATCAATAAAAAAAAATTTCGAACGAAACTTACGGATAGAAAAGTGGTAATCAATCAGCCAATTACTAGGCATATTTATATCAATACCCATACCCCATTAGATTTTAATAGATTTAAAATGTATCAAAAAAAATAGGGTAACTTCTTTTTTTCCTGATTTGGTCAATAGGGTCATGAAAAAATTCTACTTAATTTTTTTACATAGAATGGATTTACCTGGACCAATACATGATTTTCTTCTAGTTTTTTTGGGGTTGGGTCTTATAATGGGGGGTCTAGGAGTGGTATTACTCAGCAATCCCATTTTTTCTGCCTTTTCATTAGGGTTGGTTCTTGTTTGTACATCCTTATTCTATACTCCATCGAACTCTCATTTTGTCGCTGCTGCACAGCTCCTTATTTATGTGGGGGCAATAAATGTATTAATTATATTTGCTGTGATGTTCATGAATGATTCAGAATATTACAGTGATTTCCATGTTTGGACCGTCGGAGATGGAGTTACTTCACTAGTTTGTACAAGTATTTTTGTTTTACTAATTACTACTATCCTAGATACATCATGGTACGGAATTCTTTGGACTACAAGATCAAACCAAATTTTAGAGCAGGACTTGATAAATAATGGTCAACAAATTGGGGTTCATTTATCAACGGATTTTTTTCTTCCATTCGAACTTATTTCGATAATTCTTTTAGTTGCCTTGATAGGTGCAATTTCTATGGCTCGGCAGTATTAAATACTTAGAAATAAAATAAGAATTACTAACCAAATTTATAGGCAAGCGTTCTTTTATTTAAATTCCATTTATTCTTCATGTATAAAATTAGAAAACAGAAATATTATATTCGTAGTTCACCCTATTTTCTATAATCAATACCTTCTTTTATTATGTACCTTTTATTTTATATTCTTTTATATTATATTTTAGTGAATTGAATCGGTTGAATTGTTGTTCATATTGAAATGAATTAAGATTTATAAGGAGTTGGTCAATGATACTCGAACATGTACTTGTTTTGAGTGCCTATTTATTATCCATTGGTATCTATGGATTAATTACAAGTCGAAATATGGTTCGAGCTCTTATGTGTCTTGAACTTATACTGAATGCAGTTAACATAAATTTCGTAACATTTTCTGATTTATTTGATAGTCGTCAATTAAAAGGAGACATTTTCTCGATTTTTGTTATAGGAATTGCAGCTGCTGAAGCAGCTATTGGATTAGCTATTGTTTCATCAATTCATCGTAACAGAAAATCAATTCGTATCAATCAATCGAATTTGTTGAATAAATAGTGGTAACATATATATACATATATATAATGGAATATTCACCAATTTAAAGTTAGTATGTGCCACAGAAACCATACTTTTTAATAAAACGCAAAAAATCAAAGTATCTTGGTTCTCTTTGATGAATTCCTAAGCATATACAGAAGAAGTAGATTGATTCTGGTAAATCTAAATCATTGATTCGTCTAGTGTCTACAATATATAATAAATTTACTACTTTACTAGATCGAAAATTGATAATGTTCAAAATTTTTATAGACCCAATGTCACATTCAGTAAAGATTTATGATACATGTATAGGGTGTACTCAATGTGTACGAGCTTGCCCCACGGATGTATTAGAAATGATACCTTGGGATGGGTGTAAAGCTAAGCAAATTGCTTCGGCTCCAAGAACAGAAGATTGTGTAGGTTGTAAAAGATGTGAATCTGCTTGTCCAACTGATTTTTTGAGTGTCCGGGTTTATTTATGGCACGAGACAACTCGTAGTATGGGCCTAGCTTATTGATACGTTTCAGAAAATTCCACTTGAATCCAATTTTTATCTTTACCGACAAAACCCGTACTCGAAATAAAATAATAGAATTTTTCGAGTACGGGTTTTTATGGTCAAAGTGTATCTTGTCTTTACCACGAATGATTTTCCTTGGTTAACAATAATTGTTGGTTTGCCGATATTCGCGGGTACTTTGATTTTCTTATTTCCTCATAGAGGAAATAAGATGATTAGGTGGTATACTATATGTATATGCGTACTTGAGTTACTTATAACGGCCTATATATTCTGTTATCATTTCCAATTGGACGATCCATTAATCCAATTAGAGCAGGATTATAAGTGGATTCATTTTTTTAATTTTCACTGGCGACTAGGAATTGATGGACTTTCCGTAGGACCTATTTTACTCACGGGATTCATCACGACTTTAGCTACTTTAGCAGCTTGGCCAGTTACGCGAGATTCACGATTGTTCCATTTTCTCATGTTATCCATGTACAGTGGTCAAATAGGATTATTTTCTTCTCGGGATCTTTTACTTTTTTTTATCATGTGGGAGTTCGAATTAATTCCTGTCTATCTACTTCTATCCATGTGGGGAGGTAAGAAACGTTTGTATTCAGCTACAAAGTTTATTTTGTACACTGCCGGTGGTTCTATTTTTCTTTTAATGGGAGTTCTAGGTATGGGTTTATATGGTTCTAATGAACCGACATTAAATTTTGAAACATCAGCCAACCAACCCTATCCTGTGGCATTGGAAATATTATTTTATTTTGGATTCCTTATTGCTTATGCTGTCAAATTGCCGATTATACCCCTACATACATGGTTACCAGATACCCATGGAGAAGCACATTACAGTACATGTATGCTTTTAGCTGGAATTTTATTAAAAATGGGAGCATATGGATTGGTTCGGATCAATATGGAATTATTACCCCATGCTCATTCTATATTTTCTCCCTGGTTGATAATAGTAGGTGCCATTCAAATAATCTATGCAGCTTCAACATCTCTTGGTCAGCGTAATTTAAAAAAAAGAATTGCCTATTCTTCCGTATCGCATATGGGTTTCATAATTATAGGAATTAGTTCCATAACAGATATAGGACTTAATGGAGCTATTTTACAAATGATCTCTCATGGATTTATTGGTGCTGCACTTTTTTTCTTGGCAGGAACGAGTTACGATAGAATACGTCTTGTTTATCTTGACGAAATGGGAGGAGTTGCTATCCCAATGCCAAAAATATTTACAATGTTCAGTAGCTTCTCGATGGCCTCTCTTGCCTTGCCTGGAATGAGTGGTTTTGCTGCAGAATTGGTAGTTTTTTTTGGATTAATTACGAGCCAAAAATTTTTGTTAATGCCAAAAATACTAATTACTTTTGTAACGGCAATTGGGATGATATTAACTCCTATTTATTCATTATCTATGTTACGTCAAATGTTTTATGGATACAAGCAATTTAAATTTCTTAATTCTTCTTTTTTTGATTCTGGGCCGCGAGAACTTTTTGTTTCAATTTGTATCTTTCTACCCGTAATTGGTATTGGTATTTATCCAGATTTTGTTCTATCACTATCAATTGACAAGGTAGAAGCGATTCTATCTAATTACTTTTATAGATGATTTTAATCAATAAGAATAGATAAAAATAAACAAAAAGTCTTTTCATTCTAATCAGAGACTCTTGTTTTTGAGAATCGTTTGAAACACTACTTAATTCAAACGATTCTCAAAAACTCATATAAACTTTCCTCATATATGCTATTATTTCTATATATTGTGTATTTTATGTATAAAGTTTTTTTTCAATTCAATTAGATGTTAATGCAAATGAACCATAACTATGTAGCCCTATTCCTAATAGATTTACTCCAAAATAGCATATCCAAATTATAAAAAAACCGATAGAAGCCACAATTGCCGAATTTGAGTCTTGCAAACTTTTATTTGTTCTGGTATGTAAATAAATTGCGAATATTGTCCAAGTAATAAATGCCCAAGTTTCTTTTGGATCCCAATTCCAATATGAACCCCATGCTTCATTAGCCCATACTGCTCCAGAAAGAATACCTATGGTTAAAAATATAAAGCCAAGACTAATAACACGTGAACTCCAACAGTCCAATTGCTGAATTAATTGATACCTGTGATAATTTCTAAATGAACGAAAAAGATTGCTTTTTTCATTCATGTATTGAATTTCACTAAAGTAAAGCGACCCAATTGGTAAATAATAGCCCTTATATTTCGAAAAAGTAGAAATATTTCTACTTTTTCGAAATATAATGACAAGAAGAGCTACTGATAATAATGAACCACACAAAAGAGCTGCATAACTCAATACCATCATACTTACGTGCATCATTAACCACTGTGATTGTAGAGCGGGTACTAATATTGTAGATTGATGCATTTCGCTTAAAAGACCTGAAGTAGCAAACCCTTGGGTAAAAATAGTACCAGGTGCTGTTAGTACATTTAATTTACTTTTTTTATTTCTAAAATAAGGAATCATATAAATAATTGAAAAACTCCACGAAAGAAACATTAATGATTCATATAAATTACTTAAGGGTAAATGTCCCGAATAAATCCAACGAACAACCAATAATCCTGTTATACATAAAAAAGAAGCTACCATTCCTTTTTCCGACGAATGGGATAGCCCTACAATTTCGTGGACTAATAAATTACTAAAAAAAATAGTAATTACAATTGAAACAATCGATAAACAAATGTGAGTTAATACGTGTTCTAAAGTAAAAAATATCATAAAAAATCCTAAAAAAAGGTTCTAAAATGGGACAGAAATACAGAATGTAATTCTATATATTACATTATATGAGTTATTCTAGTATTTTTTTGATTAGTATTTTATTTCAAAATGATTAATATGCCGCTACTCGGACTCGAACCGAGATGCTCTAGCACTGCTTCCTAAGAGCAGCGTGTCTACCGATTTCACCATAGCGGCTTGCTCGAAATCATAATAACCCATCTGTCTTCAATCAGCTAGATTGAAGGAAGCAATTCAATGTAATATCTTGTACAAACATTCGAAAATAATGTCCAAATTTCTAGTGGAATGTTTAAGAATAATTACAGGATGGTGTTAGTTTTAACATATAATAAATAGTCTTCCATTGAAGAGTTGTAACCAGAGGGTTCTCTTAATTGATGCCCATAACTTTCAACTTTTTCGATTCATTTTTTATATTTTCTGGATCACGAATTTCTACAGATAGCCAAAGTATTGTTATAAATATTTTGATAACTTGGTATTCAAACTCGACAAATTCCTAGGATTTTTATTGTGTTGATAATTCATATTAATATGAATAGTATACTTACCAAACCAATTAGTGAGCTGTAGATATAATAAAAAGAGTAAAAAAAATGGATTATAATTTTACTATATATAAGATATAGAATTTATGAATTGGTGAGGAAAAGAAAAACCCCATACCATAAAAAACTGACTAAAGAGAAAAGTGAAACCTTGGTTTTTGTACCTCATTTTTTGGAGTTTATAGTTTATCCAGTACACATAAAATTTATATCCTACAAAATATACAACACTATACTATAAAATAAAATTATATCTTAAATTGATTAAGTAAAAAATATGAATTTTGAGTAATTATTCATTTTATCTTACTAAACTAAATTAGATAATTATCTAATTTAGTTTAGTAGTTTCATTTCATATCGATTAAAATTATTTCAAGACTTTATTACTTGTTTGTTTGTCGCAAAAAAAAACTTTTAGAATTCCCGGTTGAAAGGGATTTTGCTAAAGAAAAAGCTTTTATTGCTGCCCAATATGCTTTGTTTTTCCAAAAATTTTTACGAATACGCTTTTTGGATATAGAAGTACGTTTTTTCGGAACCGCCATTTTGCAAATAAGATATTTGTTATTGTTATGGTTAAATGTGTAAGACATCTATTGTTGTTTTTAATATTTAATATTAAAGTAAAAATATTTTGTGAATACTATTACATACAATATCAGATCTGAAGAAGGGGTTATTTATACTGGCTAGTATTTTATATATAGCCGAATGAAGGTATTGACTCTACTATATGATGTTGAATTCATGTATATAAAAATCCAGTTGTTTGCCCTTAGTAAGAAAAAAAGAGTTCATTTGCATATTCTCATCATGTTCTATTTTAGTTTCGATAAAAAAAATAGAAAAGTTTCAGAACCCTTACCTAATTTAATAAAAATTCGCTGTAAAATTCTTTCTATTAATTATAATTGAGGAAGTAAATTAAAGTATATTTAATTAAAATTTGAAAAATAGAATGAGACCAGTATCTATATAGTAATTTATTTATTAAATGATATGTTGATCGGATTGAGTTGTTAGTAGGTTATAGGATCCATATCCTAATTTTTTTCTGAGTTTTTTGTTTATTTTTTCTTGTTGTATGGATCCAAACAAAATGTGTGTGTTAATAAAATGATTGAAAATACTATATTCTGTATCTTTTCTTTATTAATTATTTTTTATTCAAAAGAAAAGTAATTATTTTTTCAATACTAACTTAATCTTATATCTTTTTATTTAATTTTAATTGATTTTTTTTACTTTATTTGAATTCAATATCAAATTTAGAATAGTGAATTTGAGAATTGTTACAATTTAAAAAATAAAGATAAGAGTCGAATTTTGAACTATATTCTTGTTAAGTTATTTCATACTTTTACTCTTTTCGAAATCGAGAAATACATTACATATAAGAGCTGGTGAATCGGAAACAAAAAAAATAAAAAATTCATAAAAAAAATATATAATTATATTATGGAACATACATATCAAGATGCATGGATCATACCTTTTATTCCCCTTCCAATTCCTGTAGCAATAGGGATAGGTCTTCTCCTTTTCCCGGCGGCCACAAAAAGTATTCGTCGGATATGGGCCTTTTTTAGTGTTTTATTACTAAGTATCATAATGATTTTTTCTGCCATCCTTTCTATTAAGCAAATAAACGGCAGTCCTATATACCAATATGTATGGTCTTGGACCATCAATAATGATTTTTCCTTAGATTTCGGTAACCTCATAGATCCGCTTACTTCCGTTATGTTAATATTAATTACGACTGTTGGAATAATGGTTCTTATTTATAGTGACAATTATATGTCTCATGATGAAGGTTATTCGAGATTTTTTGCTTATATGAGTTTTTTTAATGCTTCCATGCTGGGATTAGTTACAAGTTCAAATTTGATACAAATTTATATTTTTTGGGAATTAGTTGGAATGTGTTCATATCTATTAATAGGTTTTTGGTTCACACGACCCCTTGCGGCAAATGCTTGTCAAAAAGCCTTTGTAACTA